AGTTCGAATAATCTCGATGTAACTCAAAAATACAGGCATTTGTGGGTTCAATGTGAAAATTGTTATGGATTAAATTATAAGAAATTTTTGAAGTCAAAAATGAATATTTGTGAACAATGCGGATATTATTTGAAAATAAGTAGTTCAGATAGAATCGAACTTTCGGTTGATCCAGGTACTTGGGATCCGATGGATGACGGCATGGTTTCTCTGGATCCCATTGAATTTCATTCAGAAGAGGAACCTTATAAAGATCGTATTGATTCTTATCAAAAAAAAACAGGATTAACAGAGGCTGTTCAAACAGGTACAGGTCAACTAAACGGGATTCCCGTCGCAATTGGGGTTATGGATTTTCAGTTTATGGGGGGTAGTATGGGATCCGTAGTAGGCGAGAAAATCACCCGTTTGATCGAGTATGCTACCAATAAACTTTTACCTCTTATTCTAGTGTGTGCTTCCGGAGGGGCACGCATGCAAGAAGGAAGTTTGAGCTTGATGCAAATGGCTAAAATATCTTCTGCTTTATATGATTATCAATCAAATAAAAAGTTATTCTATGTATCAATTCTTACATCTCCTACTACTGGTGGAGTAACAGCTAGTTTTGGTATGTTGGGGGATATCATTATTGCCGAACCAAATGCCTATATTGCATTTGCGGGTAAAAGAGTAATTGAACAAACATTGAATAAGACAGTACCTGAAGGTTCACAAGCGGCTGAATATTTATTCCATAAGGGCTTATTCGATCCAATCGTACCACGTAACCCTTTAAAGGGTGTTCTGAGTGAGCTATTTCAGCTCCACGCCTTTTTTCCTTTCAATAAAAATTCAATCAAGTAGAGTCTTGAGTTCCACTTTTTTTTGTGGCGAACAACTAGTTAGTTAGTTTATCAGAATCAAAATAAAAAAAACCGAAAAAATGCATTTTTATTTTGTGACATAAGCTTTAATTGTAGAAAGAATCATGCAGATAATTGTTGTTTTTTTACCGATATTGCTGATTAGCAATATCGGTAAAAAAACAACAACATAAACAGCGAATTCTTCCTTCGAATTAGGAGGCAAGGCAAATAAAACGAATTTCGTGTTCTGTTCGCCTCTTCTATATGTATATATTTCAAATATAGAAAATATAGAATCTTGCATCTTTCTATATCTCCCAAGAAGTCCCCTTTTTATAAGAATTCCTGCTCTTGGGTCGGATTCTAACGAATCTTTCAGAGATTTTTAAATTTTTAAGAGACTCTTTTTTTATTAAAAAAGAAATTAGAAGAAGAAGATAAGAACAATATAAGAATAAAAATAAAAGAAGTAAGAATAATAAAGAAAGTGGATTATCATACATACATCTATTTCATGTAGAAAGATGAATAAGTCCGTTTATTTAGTTCGACATTGCTTGCACTTATTATATATACTCACTTCGATATACTTAGTATACTAATATACGAATTATAATATGAATTATAATTATTATAAGATATCCTTATAACAATAACAGGTACAAATATTAAATCGAGGTACCCCATTCTATGACAATTCTCAACAACTTACCCTCCTTTTTTGTGCCTTTAGTGGGCCTAGTATTTCCGGCAATTGCAATGGCCTCTTTATCTCTTCATGTTCAAAAAAAAAAGATTTTTTAAATCTGATGTGGTCAAATCTCATCTAGTTTTTTTTTCAAGACTTAGCGAACAAGGATATCCATTTAGTAGAATATTGTATAAGAATAACGGGTGGCTTTCTCCGAACATAAATGAAAAAGATCTTATACATGCGTAAACATGATATATGGACAGACGAATTCTAGCAATTAAAAAAAAAATAGGCTGGGATCCGAACTCATGTCTGAAATTAAAGTAAATCTATCCATATGTATGTAGCTATTGATAGGGAATCATATGAAGGCGATGCTTTTATTTTATTATATTTATTATATCTAACCAATTCGATTAATTATTACTAAAAGTTCACATCAGAATAGTACTAGTTGATGAGAGTTACTTCGGAAAAAAAAGTAAAGTGAATTTTTTTTTTTTGTTATTCCATAAAATGCAACTGGATCTACTATGTATGAGTTGGCGATCAGAATATATATGGATAGAATTTATAGCAGGATCTCGCAAAACAAGTAATTTCTGCTGGGCGTTTATCCTTTTTTTAGGTTCATTAGGATTCTTATTGGTTGGAATTTCTAGTTATCTTGATAAGAATTTGATATCCTTCTTTCCGTCTCAACAAATCCTTTTTTTCCCACAAGGGATCGTAATGTCTTTCTATGGGATCGCGGGTCTCTTTATTAGTTCCTATTTGTGGTGCACAATTACATGGAATGTAGGTAGCGGTTATGATCGATTTGATAGAAAAGAAGGAATAGTGTGCATTTTTCGTTGGGGATTTCCTGGAAAAAATCGCCGCATCTTTTTACGATTCCTTATGAAAGATATTCAGTCCATCAGAATAGAAGTAAAAGAGGGTATTTATGCTCGTCGTGTCCTTTATATGGAAATCAGAGGCCTGGGAGACGTTCCCTTGACTCGTACTGATGAGAATTTGACTCCACGGGAAATTGAGCAAAAGGCTGCGGAATTGGCCTATTTCTTGCGTGTACCAATTGAAGTATTTTGAAAAAAGAAACTGCAAAAAAATGCTTTCTCAGCAAGAGGAAAACCCCTAAGAATCCTCTTTTTTATATAAGCATAACTTACTTAATTAAAGTTTCTTCAGAACGCCTCGTGGGGCAAAAGCAAGGCAAACGTGTACGTGGCGTTCATAATATAAAACGAAACCTTTTTTGTTTTTGTCTGTCAATTTTTTTTTCGAAATATTTGATATTTTCTTTTTTAATAAACAGGAAGTTCTTTCATTTCGAAATCCGAAAAATATTCATTATTGGAATCTTTATTTGAATCTTTCGGGCATTCATCAAAGGGGAGTAATTACTTCGAATATTTGATCAATTAAGATATCTGGAAACAATCTAGTTTTTTATTATTTCTTCATTTGAATTCGAATTCGAAGTGGATTCTTCTTCTATTTCTGTATTTTTTCTACACTAGATTCAAGGACTAACCTCTGAATCACAACTAAAAAATGGGGGCTCGATTAATAAATTAATAATTAATAGGCGCGATACCTTATAATAGAACTTATGCTTGATAGAAATATTAGATCGCATAGAGTCAACGAATGAGGTGACAATTCACAGATGAAAAAATGACAAAAAAGAGCGCATCTATTCCCCTTCGATATCTTTCATTTATAGTATTTGTAGTCTTTTTGCCCCGGTGGATCACTCTCTCATTTAATAAAAGTCTAGAATCTTGGGTTACTAATTGGTGGAATACTAGGCAATCCGAAACTTTTTTGAACGATATTCAAGAAAAGAGTATTCTAGAAAAATTCATAGAATTAGAGGAGCTATTTCTCTTGGATGAAATGGTAAAGGAATTCCCGGAAAGACATCTACAAAAGTTTCGTATGGGGCTCCACAAAGAAACAATCCAATTGATCAAGATACACGATGAGGATCATATCCATACAATTTTGCACTTCTCGACAAATCTAATCTGTTTCGTTATTCTAAGTGCTTATTCTATTCTGGGTAATGAAGAACTTGTTTTTCTTAATTCTTGGGTTCAAGAATTCCTATATAATTTAAGTGACACAATAAAAGCCTTTTCCATTCTTTTAGTAACCGATTTATGTATCGGATTCCATTCGCCCCACGGTTGGGAACTAATGATTGGCTATGTCTATAACGATTTTGGATTTTTTCATAATGATCAAATTATATCTGGTCTTGTTTCCACTTTTCCAGTCATTCTAGATACAATTTTCAAATATTGGATTTTCCTTTATTTAAATCGTGTATCTCCGTCACTTGTAGTGATTTATCATTCAATGAATGACTGAAAAACGAGTCAATTAGAATGTTTCTTACTTTGTACCTAAGCAAAGCATTCCAGGTTGTACTTACCTTACTCTTTCTACCCATTCAGAGGATTCCTCCTATATTCCAGTAAAATTATTTCAGTAAATAGCAAAATCGTGGATAGGGAACTATACTAGCGACCTACCCAATTTTATTGTAGAAATTTTCGGGATCAACGATTGGACCATGCAAATTAGAAATACTTTTTCTTCGATAAAGGAAGAGATTACTCGATTCATTTCCGTATCACTCATGATATATATAATAACTCGGGCCTCCATTTCAAATGCATATCCCATTTTTGCGCAGCAGGGTTTTGAAAATCCACGAGAAGCCACTGGTCGTATTGTATGCGCCAATTGCCATTTAGCTAATAAACCTGTGGATATTGAGGTTCCGCAAGCGGTACTTCCTGATACTGTGTTTGAAGCAGTTGTTAGAATTCCTTATGATATGCAACTGAAACAAGTTCTTGCTAATGGTAAAAAGGGGGGGTTGAATGTAGGGGCCGTTCTTATTTTACCGGAAGGGTTTGAATTAGCCCCCCCCAGTCGTATTTCTGCCGAGATGAAAGAAAAGATAGGCAATCTATCTTTTCAGAATTACGGCCCCACTAAAAAAAATATTCTTGTAATAGGGCCTGTTCCTGGTAAGAAATATAGTGAAATCACTTTTCCTATTCTTTCCCCGGATCCCGCGACTAATAAAGATGTTCACTTCTTAAAATACCCAATATACGTAGGTGGTAACAGGGGAAGGGGCCAGATTTATCCCGACGGGACAAAAAGTAACAATACGGTTTTTAATGCTACAGCAGCGGGTATAGTAAGCAAAATCATACGAAAAGAAAAAGGGGGGTACGAAATAACCATAACGGATGCATTGGATGGACGCCAAGTGGTTGATATTATCCCTCCAGGACCAGAACTTCGTGTTTCAGAGGGCGAATCTATCAAACTTGATCAACCATTAACAAGTAATCCTAATGTGGGTGGATTTGGTCAGGGAGATGCAGAAATAGTACTTCAAGATCCACTACGTGTTCAAGGCCTTTTGTTCT